CTAAGCTCTCTTCAAGGTAAGGAAGCTCTGTAACTATGGGATTTCCTCCCAAGGTAGGGCTAGACCATGACATTCTCAAAGGTTACCGCCCCAGGCGATCAACCGATGCCAATCCAACTTATCCAATTGGAAGATTTAAAAGAAATTAAGTCAGAAGCGAATCCGCCCTAAGTCCGGCTGATGGAACTCCAAGGAAAGAAGAAAAAGGAGCTTTCGCAGTCCAGTCAGCGGTGATGGTGAAAGAGTAGATCAAAAAGATCTAAATCACGCACATAGATATGAAAGGAAGTCGAAAAGGAGATCTTGCGAATCGAATCGAATAAAGGCTCTCATGTGGGAACTCCATCTCTAAGATGGTTTCTTCCACGGTTGAAGACCCAAGATCAGTAGCGATATAGACCGTCAAGCAAGACTTGTGTGACTTCGTTCCTTTCGCAATACTCGAGTGAAGCTAAAGCTTTCCTCTTCTTATAGTCGTAGCCGTAGGGAGGTCAAGAACGTAGTTACTCGACAGATGGGTGTGATAGTAGGTCAAAGGAAGTGAAGTAGCTCAGAAAGCTCAATGTTTATACTGAAGGAGGGGGGACTCTTAAGAGTGAGAAAACTCCTGCCGTGAAGGTAACTGCGCTCACATACTCGTGTCTAAACTCTCCGAGTCTGGCAAGACTACATTCTCGGTAGACCACCATGATGATGCCTCATCAAAGACAACATGCAGCGACACTTATGCTTTATTGGTGGTGAGATCAACGCATCTCTACCCTTTCTTCTGCTCATCGTATCCAGTAAAGATAGACCGTATCGCCTTCTTCTCCAAAGAGACTCAGTTCTAGGGGAGCGGGGGCTCTCTACAAAGATTCTGGAGATCCGGGGAGAGGAAAGAAGATTATAGACTAGTCCAGAGACAGAGTTCAGTCAAAATCAGTCTCCATCCATCACATCGTATGGAGTGGAAGAAAAAAGGTTAAATACATACGTCAGCGACGGTGCGGTCTTCAAAGCGAACCAAGTCTATCAAGGAAGCGGAAACAAGAACTCTTAATCAAAGCAGAGGCTCTTTCTGCAGCTGTGCGCTTCGACTTCGAGGTTGGCTTTCGATTAGCTTCGGTCCATCTTTCCCCTTATGGCTTACCAAATTGAGCTCTGTCTCCTGATCCTACCTTTCTAACGAAGAGGGTGCGCAGAAATACTGGGAATTCGCCGAGGAAGGTGCAAGCAGCATCACCAAGAAGATATGCTTATTCGCCGAGAGAAGGGGGTGCATTGATTGATCGAAGTATGGTTCAATTCGCTCCTAGCTCGCGGAGCTACATACCGGAAAAAGAAAAAGAATCTCTCTATTACTTTGAGAAGAGAATCGTTGGTCACCAGACGCTTCTTCCTGTTGCAGTAACCTTAGCTATTTCATCTTCTCTTAGATAGGCTATCTTCCGATTCAATGCCATCAAAATGGACTTAGCATGCCTACTTTTCCTTATTAGTTCAAATAGCCCTAGCGTCATTCTCAAGCTCTGATGAACCCGCAACAAGAACAGCCTTTATTTTATGCCGAAAGGACTAAGAGCTCTTATTCCGCAGTCTTTAGCACATAGCAGTCGACGCAGTACTGATTCCTGGCGGTTCCGCTAATCTTCCTATAAATTCCATTCCTAAAAAGCCCGGAAATCGTAGACTGCTTTGGTTTATCTAGTCTTGATAAATGAAAGGCACCCGCTTTTATTCCACACAGTCAAAGATAAAGGCCGTCTTCTCAAAGTCCGTACCTGTACCGAAGATATGGGAAGGCATCACCTATGCTAAGAAGGCTTCACAGTCCTCCCTTAGGGCTCTGCTAGAGGTGCGCGTCTTTCAATACTTGCTTTGTTAGTATAGTAAGCCTATAGCCTTGTTGCTAAAGCTGTAGCCCTAGCTTCCACTTCTGTGGTTCTGTCTCTTTCCTCGGCTGATGCGGATACAGCCCCGGTATTGATTGATACAGGAAGGTTCCAAACCTTACCGCTACGCCCCTTCCGCGACTAAGCCTTACGGGAAGGGAGAGGTTTGAGATACATTAGCCTGGGAGTGACTTCCGTAGCTCCACTAACAGGAAAGGGAGTTAGCTTAGTAAGGGGGACTACTGCCTTACTCCGAAGTCTATAGAGGAGGTCTCAATATGATTAGGTTTGAAGCTGGCCATAGGATTCAAGGCTCCTTCTCTTGTGAATGAGTAAGGTTGGCTTTCTCGACAGGGCTAGGCTAGTTCAGAAGAGCCAGAAAAGGATGTTGCCTTACCTTAGTCGACGATCAGGATCTCTTAAGTGGGGTTCCTGCCTTCGACCAACCAAGGGGGGCTAAAAGATAGAGGATCATTAGAATGCTGAAGAGGGACTTCTGTTGCTTTCTTGATCGGTAAGTAGGGTTCTTGCCTTGAATAGAAGTAGAAGTATGGCTCCTGTCTTAGCCGGGACGACTGATTCTCAAGTTGAGGGTCATAGGCCCATTTGGTAGAACAAGGGCATAGCGATACAGATTCTAAGTCCTGAGAGAGTAAGTAGGGTTAGGAATCAGCTAGGGCTCAAGAGGCTCGTTCCTTAGAATGAGTAAGCGGGGTTCATCTTCTATGCTTGCTTCACCAGGCTCTTAAGTTAAGTAGCGCACTTTCTTAGAGAATGTTTCCCATTTGTACTCTTCGCTTTGCTCTACATAATGTGATGATTGATTTCAATTTTTTATTAGTTTGCTTCTGGAGGAGGTTGGTATAAAGGAACAACAGGCTAATTGCTCAATCGACTCCGTGCCCCCAGAGGTCGCCTTTTGGTCCTCCATTGCCTACTACAGACTCAAAAGAGCTCAGTCCCCTTCATTTCTTAAGGACTAGCAAAAATACGTCTTTGACAAAAGAGACAAGGCTACGCTGGGCGCGGAAAACTCTCTCTAAAAATAAGTGAGTCCAAAGAATGTGTGTTAAGCGCATATAGCTATTTATTCGAACATGGGACACCAACCTTTCAGAAGGGGCCCCCTATGGGGTTCTTTGTTGGAATAGAGTTTCAAGGTCTCCTGGTACAAGACCAATGAAATGGGGTGCACTACGTGTGATAATTTTGATAGATGAATCTCCAGAAAATTTGCTTAGGAAAGCTAGCCTGCTGCCACCTCTATTTAATTTTAATTAAAGCATGCCCCGCGGGAAAAGAGCAAAAAGAAGCTCTTGCTCTTCTTACCACAAGAATGAATTGTTCGTTCCTATGGTCTTGGACCACTTCAAAGCCGTACCCGGCGTTGGGATACGCTTTTCTATTTTCCTTCAAGGAGATGCCCTTGGCAGTGCCCCATGCTAGTAATGAACCTTTTCTATATCCAATATGCTCAAAGCGACCTTAGCCCGGAAGGCTTATCAGCCGCTACTAATATGAGTTTTGCAGGACGTAAAAAGAATTCTAGGACTCGGTGAAGACCAATCCCGATAGTCCCGAGAGGGCCAGATCTCTTCTCTCTTATTATTTTGCGGAAAGTCCGCTCAGTGTTAGCATGAAAGCGGATAACCAAGGTAGGGTAGGCATGAATGAGTCGAGATGACAAGCACAATTCTTAAGCTTAGTAAAGAACCTTTTGTACGTGGCCCTTTCAGTTCAGGTTCGTTTGTTCATATCATAAGGATAAGGCAGAAGGAAGAGTAATATATAATGAGGTCATAGCCATAGCCCTAATGGAAGGCTTTCTCTATGCTGTTCTTATACCAGGCAGGGAATGTTATTGGAATGGTCTTTTTTTCCAATTCATCGGTTCGTTCTCTTTCGCCTTTTAGTCTTTTTCTAAGGGAGGTGGGCAGCGAAAAGCAGTTTGATTTGAATCTCCTGAAAGCACTATCTCAACGGTAGAACATTCATTCTTTGAGATTCGAGTATTGCTTTCGTTCCCCTTTGTATAGTATGTATAGTATAATAGAACTTTTTCAAGTCAGTCTCGTAAGCTGGACGAGAGATTCTTTATAAAAGAAAGGGGTCGCCACCTTTACCGCTCTCCCGTCCTTGGCGCACTCGCCTACCTCCCGTACTTAAGATTCGAAAGAGAAATAGCAGTGGGTGCTTCCCCAAAACGAAAGCGAAAGGAAGAAAGGTTAAGACGCCGGTGCCAGGCAACAAGCTCGTCAATCCCGATACGAGATAGCTTTTTCGACGTAAAAGCGAGGCTAGACTTCAAGGTATAAGAAAGGCATTGGCCTAATCTCTCTTTTTCCGTAAGCTGGGATTCATTCCTTTCGGCTGGCGAAAAATCGAGAGCTATGAATAACGCTTCGGAAGCAGCAAGAAGTGCAGGAGTTGCAGCTTGAGAGTAAGCCGTTCGGTATCGGCATGGCATCTAAGTAGCAGTATGTCTTAAAGCCTTCGGTGGGCAGCCAATAGCAAAAGGCAGGTTTGAGCAGGAAGGATGTTAGGCGAACAATGTTGTTGGCTTATCGGTGAGTAGTTTATGTACTATATTTCCTGATTTGAAAGAGAGAGACAAATGATTCCTTCTTATCTTATGACTGACGAAAGAGAAATACGTAGTCACACGAGCGGACGAGACAGCTACTCACAGCTCGTATACGAAAGAGATGAATGGATAAGAAGGATCCCAGGTGCCATCCTCAAGTCTGATTAGGATGATGCAATAACTTGATTGATCCTCTTCCTCCCCCGCCTTTACTCCTCTTGCCCATGCTTTAGCCGCGAGATCAATTGGTGAAATGATTTTGGCTTTGAGCGAGTTGCCTAGGACAGGTTTGACTTAGTTTGAGAAATAGGGTTGTTTTGGGTTGGGGGACTTGATGCCCAAAATGCCGTGAAAACGCAACGAAGAATACGAGCCTAGACTGACTGATTGGACAGAAGGTGCGAAGCATAAGGTAGTAAGGCTTGGTATTACTACTGGGAACTGGTTCAAATAATAGGAGGTCCCTCGGCTTGGTTGCTAAGGCGTGGAACTGAATGACTACTTTCCTGCTTCCCGGGAGAAAAAGGCTTGGTTCTAGTAGATAAGATAGTCTTACCGGAATCAGGCCTTAGGCGTGAAATGCGCTAGGCACCTGGACCGCTTGAGCAGTAGATTCCTGACCTCTGAAAAGGAAGAGGCTCAGAATAGGGCGTGATAGAGACAGGGATAGGCACTTACCTTGTAACAGCCTACCGGTGACCGCCTCGTCTATGTACTCGGCGCCTTTGGGCGGAGCTTTCTCGATCAACTATCTCCCTTTAAGACCAAGGGTAGATAGGAAGCGAACTCTCTCACGACGTTCTAAACCCACTCTAATTTTGTGCAGGTGATTCTTCTTCAATCTAGCCCGCGATAACGAGGGCCTTCACTCGAAAGCGAGTTCTTCGATAAGCGAGAATGAGCGATCCACTATATCGCTAAAAAAGGGTGCACCTCTCAGTAGAAGGGCGTAGCGGTGACTCGACTGAAAGGATATAGTGGAATAAAAGAAATGAAAGGGTAGAAAGTTCCTTTTTAACCTGAATCGGTCTGTTGCAACTCTCTCAACTTGCAACGCGCTATATACTCTACTCCACTCGGGGTGGAATTGCTCTCGTTTGAGCTCTTGTGCTAATGGTGCACCGATTGTTTTGAATGTCTTCAACCTTCGATCGCCACCACAGTTTGGCATCCCCAGTGAAGTACATTGTGGCTATGGTAACCTTGTGCTCCTCTGAATCGGTTCGGACCACCCGACAGTCTTGTTCCATGTCAAAGAGAAAGTTCTCATCTACCTCTTTGGCATCTATATTACCCCCATAGATAGGCCCGGGGTTCTGGCTATTTAACCCGTCCAGTCTCAAGCATCGAAGGTCCGAAATCAAATTGTTGGCATTGCGCATCAACAGACTCACCTTGGCATTGAGCTCCTGCAAATCATTTTGCAAGGTATTCACGGTCTCTTTTACATTATCTGTAAAAAATTCAAAAGCGTAACTTTGAGAGGCCTCAAGCTCTGTTGGCCGATCCGAAGAACTAGGGAGTATCGCTAGAAGGTACGAGCTCTTTTATTAACCAGTCTTTGTAACACTGGAAATCTTGCATCACGCTTATGGTGCACCTTTGGTAACTTCAGAAGCTAACTGCATGGCGAGCGCTTGTACGGGAAGGTCGATCCTTGCTTCAGGTGTACTCCAATCCGAAGGACAGAGTGCCTACTCCGTTAATACCACCACCGCCCTCCTGGGATAATCTGGATAATGTGCATGGTGTCAACATGATCAGTCATACTTGCCCGGCAAGAACTAATTCTCCTACAGTCAATCAGCAACAGCAGCCAGTTCAGACAGAAGGCTCTCATCCGGACCCTCGTCAAGGGACGTCTACTGTAACAGCCCCCCACACGTTTTCCTACACGGGATCAGCTGATCATCTTTACCAGAGTAAAGAGATTGAGGAATGGTGGACTGGAATAGACTCGTCATGGACAGAAAGTTTACCGGTGGAAGGCTCTGGCCAGAATTACCAGGAGCTAACAATATGGGACTATGCCATGACGCACCCACAATTCCAGCAGGGGCAACAGGAAGCCGAGGTCGACTTCGATACTGATCAGTTCTGATGAACCCCTGGTCTAAGAAGAAACAGAGCATCTACCTCTCTCAGAATGGAAGGCAAAGGGCTTTCCAACATCAGAATCAGAATATGGAGCAAGTGCAGGAAGAGCGGATTATCAGGCATTGCCAAAGAATGAGCCGAAGCTAACAGGCTTTGTAGTTGACCCTGAGAACTTATTTTATTGACTAACTAGGGAAAGGAGGGATTCCTCAAACCTCGACTAAAGAGAAAGAGAATCAGGAATGCAGTCAAGCTATGTAGGCTTGCTTCGCACTTTAAATTAAAGGTGACCCTTTTATTTTAGGAATTTAGGGAAAGTCATTCAGGTACTAACTAATCTATAAGGTAATGGGATAGACCAAACTTAGATAGGGGTGAAGCGAAGCCGCTAACTCGCCCGAAAAGAGGAACTTGAATCTCGATCGAACAAGGCTCGAAGGAAGCTATTAGATACGAATAAGTGTTGGAACACGGGGCATAAAGCAAAGGTGTAACAAGCCTCTTTCCTCCACTCGACTAATAAGTAGTATTGGCGGGTGTACCAGATCGATCAGAGAAGTGCCTGTGGCGGCGGCTGATGTTGATGTAGCGATTCTGTTTCGACTTCGAGTAAAGTAGCTAAGGTTTTGAAGACATGGCATAGCCCAAAGAACCAAAGCGCAGGTAAGGTTCTTTCGTTGTTGAGTACCCAATTTCCTCAGGAGAGCGGGTAATCGCCCTTTAGAATAGGCAGAGGGGGACGAGACTACTGGTTCAACCAATCAATCTCTGAATGGCAGGTGCAGGCTAGGGGGGAACATTCCTATTAGAAAGGACAGGAGTGGCACTGTGAACTTCGGGAATGCAGTAGAGGGGAGTTTGGGCAAGAGAATAGCTTGACTTCGAGTTTCAGGTGCAGGAGAGGGGGTTACTACTCGACTAATAAGTGTTGGATTGGAGGGGAACTTCTTTCTCTTCCCCAACTGGAAAAGTCTTGCCCAGGGAACAAAGCCAACTGGTAAACTCATGCCCGGGGGATGTCTTTCTCAAGCGTTTAGTTAGCCTCGCTACAATGCCAGGGGAAGAAGTAGCTACGGTAAACTCTAAACTATCTTTCTTCTTTCACTCTGTCCTATCCTGACTTTAGGATTCCCAGTTTCTGAAGGAGTAGCGGCCTCTGTCTCCGGCTCTGGGAGAACTTTACCTATAGCTAACCTAGAGAGCTTTACTTCAAGATAGCTCGGGCTCTTCGGAAAGAGGAATTTCAGTTAGTGTTCCAAGGATAGGGGAGCCCTTTACAAAGACTAAGATTAAAACCTGTTTTCCAGAATCAAAGAAAGAATAAAATAATACAATCAAGAACCTCAGAACTATGTGCTTACCTATTCCTATACAGTCAATGAACTCAATGAAATACTGAAGACATGGCTAAACAAGAAGGAAGTCATATGATGTTAGCTCTAGTCAGTTACATTCGAGAATTCAATAACCGATTTCTTCAATTTCAAAACAAAACTCGATTAAGAAAGAAAAAGGAAGAAGACGATTCTTCGGAGAATAGGCTGATTTAGAAATAGCGTAAGTGATGTTGGAGATCAACTCCTAACATCAAAGTGAAATAGACAAGTCCCATGTCTTTCTTGGTCAACAACCAAGCGCAACTCTCTATAGTTCTTTACTACTCGTACAGGTACTGGAAGTCTGTATGGAAGGAATTTTTTTGTCTCAATCAATCATGCCTCGACGTATCTTTCAATTTGACGAAAACAGTTTGAATTCAACCAGTACTTCTAACACTCCGAGTCAATCCACGACGACTATTTCTGATTATAGTTTTCCATCATGCGATACTCAGCTTTCTAGTACTGGCATTTTTGAGGATCATCCGGGTCTTAATCCGGACAATGAGAAGATAGTAGAACTTCAACATGATATAACCGAGAGCATTGGTAAGTTGATGCCTAACAAGAGTTCAGAAGAAATTCATGTTGCGGCCGAAATCTTACATGGAGAGAGCGCCGATATCCCTTTTATGCAATCTATTGTGAATGATTTGACCCAAAACGGAATAAACAGTGAAAGCTTTCAGTATGCTCAGGATGGCCTGAAAAATCTAACTGCCGCCAGCCCACTTGAGCAATTTGCCATTTTCCCATTGATTCCTATGAATATAGGAAACTTTTATTTCTCATTCACAAATCCATCTTTGTTTATGCTGCTAACTCTCAGTTTGGTCCTACTTCTGGTTCATTTTGTTACTAAAAAGGGAGGAGGAAACTCAGTACCAAATGCTTGGCAATCCTTGGTAGAGCTTATTTATGATTTCGTGCCGAACCCGGTAAACGAACAAATAGGTGGTCTTTCCGGAAATGTGAAACAAAAGTTTTTTCCTCGCATCTCGGTCACTTTTACTTTTTCGTTATTTCGTAATCCCCAGGGTATGATACCTTATAGCTTCACAGTTACAAGTCATTTTCTCATTACTTTGGGTCTCTCATTTTCTCTTTTTATTGGCATTACTATAGTGGGATTTCAAAAAAATGGGCTTCATTTTTTAAGCTTCTTATTACCCGCAGGAGTCCCACTGCCGTTAGCACCTTTTTTAGTACTCCTTGAGCTAATCCCTCATTGTTTTCGCGCATTAAGCTCAGGAATACGTTTATTTGCTAATATGATGGCCGGTCATAGTTCAGTAAAAATTTTAAGTGGGTTCGCTTGGACTATGCTATGTATGAATGATCTTTTATATTTCATAGGAGATCTTGGTCCTTTATTTATAGTTCTTGCATTAACCGGTCTGGAATTAGGTGTAGCTATATCACAAGCTCATGTTTCTACGATCTCAATCTGTATTTACTTGAATGATGCTACAAATCTCCATCAAAGTGGTTCTTTCTTTTTTTTAATTGAACAAAAGCGAGGAGCTTTAGCTTTACCGAGTTTACGAGGTGAAGGAGCGAGAACTTCCCTCGCCCTTTAGCGTTCTCCTTTCTCATCTTTTATTGGATTGGAAAGATGTATAGTAAAAAAAAAAAGGCCTCTCTTATTGGCGTATAAACGGAAATGTAAATAAAAAAAATTAGAATAGGAAGAATGGGCACATGTGGTTCACACAATAACTGTAAGTAACAGTATCTCGCTCGTTCTCTTTTATTTTAGTTTTATGATGTCAGCAGACTCACTCTAGGCAACGAGAAGAAGATAAGAAGTCAGGAGAAAGCACTGTGAAAGTCGTTTAGGCGCAATAAGAATCACAGAGGAAGGTTGGATAGCTCCTGCTTCCATGATGGGAGATTCAGCCAAGAAGGAAAAAGACTAGTTCCCAAAAGAGTCTTGCTACAGGTATGGTGAACACATGATATAGGGGGCCGTTCGGGCAACTAGGTGGTGAGGAACCAGAGCCAGCAGCAGTAGTAGATCCCACAGAGCCGGTTTAAGCATCACTAGAAGAAGGAGTGGATTCGCTGCTTGCTTTGCGCGCTAAGAGCTTACTTCTGGCCTTCCCTGCGTTAGGTGCGGAATGAACGAAGGAAAGAAGAGTTGTACCGAAGACTTTTGCTTAGCATACAAGACAGAGTGCCCTTAGCCGTGCAGTGAGCAGTACTCCGTCAACAGAGTCGACAAGGCAGTCATAGGTAGCAAGACAGAGAGTAGGATTACCAGTCCCCCTTGCTTCTTTCATAGGTAGGGGGGATAAAATAGGAAATTGCATATCATTGGTAGAAAACTAGTAACTAGGAAGAAGGGCTACTCCCCGAAAATGCCGTGCCGTAAGGTGGGGTTAAGATGTGCCCAGGTCCATCGAACAGAACTGGGCAGATGTTAAGACGAGCCAAGCGTAACTTCGCAACTATCGCATAGCTAGGCAACCATTCAGCCATTGACTAAGGTGTGGGGAGGGAAAGACATTTATCGTTGATCTAAATGATCAACCCCGGACGTACTCATGGGCAGCGTGAGGAAGCGGGTCAACAAAGTCATGATTAGACTAAACTAATAGGTAGTTCGCTGGAATTTTTCCAGAAGTGCTGGTTCGAATCCGGCTCGTGACAAGGCCTTTGGTCATATAATATCTCGGCGCCTCCGTTCGTTTTCTTGTTAGACGGATGACTCTCCCGCTGGTAAACATGGGATAGGATCCACTCTCAGCTGAGCTTCTTTACTGTCTCTTTTGTTGGTTGTTCAATACTCCCATCAATCAAGGGAACGTTGTGCGGTAGATCTGCCATCTGCAGCGAAGGAAGGATAAGAGCAATCGGCCGATACGATAGAAGATATTTTTCTATTTCACAACCAGTGCCTCTATCGAAAGATAAAAAGTCACCTATTCCATCCCCAGTTCTTTCTCTGCTCGTGGGATAGGAATGAATGAAGCAAATGACGATCGATGCTTCATAACCGCTTTTTTTTCAATACCGCATGAATCACTATCTGGTGCTTCTTTATGTTTGCAAGAAAAGAAGGGGCTGCTACTCTTACAGATGCTATTTCATCCGGTCCTATGTTTGCAATTGAATCAGAATATGCCCGAACTCTTTTCAGGACAAATGCATAGGTAAGATACCCACGCACAGAAAGAGAAAGGACGGGATTCCCGGAAAGCCTTCTTACGCCTTATTAGCGAGAGTTTTTACTGGCAGTAGTACCTCCCACCAGAGGGGCGCTTTAAGAGGACTTCAGCTTACATAAAATAGGCAGGCCTACGAGATTCACTCATAAGACAAGCGAGTACCAGAATACTATAGCTAGAGGACAGAAGAGCAGCAAGATGAAAAACTACGAGCGGAGCTTTACGAAGCGAGCAGCAGACTAGCTTACACCTTGCTAATGACATAAGTAAAGACACCAGCTTCTTCGCCTCTAGATAGTATATACGTAAGAAGAAGAACGACTAAGCAACTATGCTACTATGAACACCCGAACCTAAAACCGACTACTGGAAATCCTACTAGGGGCAGACATTATGATCAGCAACTTACTCTCTGGAAAATGGCATTGCCGCCGTATATAGCACCCACATTTAGGAACAAAAGAAAGTACTTCCTGCCGGTGCAGCTAAGGATAACGTAACGCGAGAGGGTGAAAGCTAGCCCAGACACCTAGGCAAGGCACAAAAGAGTATATGTGTTAGCTGGCCTTGTGTGTAGCTAAGGAAAACTCTATCGGTTGCAGCTCTGTAGCTCTGTTGCTAGTCCCAAGAAACATATATATGATAGCAGTTGTAGTTCCGCACACAAGAAAAAGATAATATTCTTTCTGGCCGAACGAAGGTGTTGCTAATCTTTGTTCGGTAGCTCTTGTTGTAGCTAAGAAGCTAACGTTACCAGTTGTAGCTGCTGCAGCAAGTCTCCGATTCTTAACGACTGATAATATGAGAATAGCTGCCCCTCTGGGCAAGAAGTCCGAGAAAGCAAAAGCACGTCTCGACTCGAGAAAGATGCATCCTTCCTTTTTATATGATGTTTTAGCCCCTCAACCTTCTTAGCTTCCCATCTCTGGCTAAGAGTATTCATGTATTCCTTCGCTATCTGACTAACTACGACTATGGAATGAGTCCTGCTATCTAACTACTCGCATTAAAGTATTCCTACTTGCTTTCTCTTCTTATGAGGTATATGTTGTTTTCCTTCTTCGCTATGATCTTCGTCTTCAGTTGCTTCTCTATCTTCATTATCTATCTACCACCCTTCGTAGGTATCCCAACACTCATTGTCCCCTGAGTGTGCGAATCTGATTGAATAAGGTCTCAACTGCCCACTCTGAGCCCTTTCTTGCTCAGCCGCTAAGAGCTCTTCATAGCGTTCCCAATCCTTTTCCGTCTGCTCGTTGTCGAGCTTCAGAACTATAGGTAGGCCCTTGTCCGACATGGTGGGCGTCTCCTCATATTCAGGTATTCCTTCGAAGGACATCTCCAGGGGCCAGGTGGCGTAGTCCCCTACTAGGTTGGGGTCCTGGCTCCGCCATACATTCAGTAAGTGAATGTTTTTTAGGGTGGTCTAATAGTTGGAGCTGCCACGAGATCTTTTCCTCCTCCTCCGGGCTGAAGCGCGTTTCAACCCTATTGGAACTGAGATTCTTATTCGTAAAGAGATTAAAGGTCAGCCTCCCCTCATCTTGGTTCTTTTCGTCCACCCCCGAGGCTTTTTCAATGGAATGACAGCGATGTCGAGTATGGACAGAGAGAGTAGCTCCTTTTGTCGAAAGCTTTGAAGCAGTAGCTTTGCCACTCGTATTGCCCCGGATTTACAAAAGAGGCTTTTCTTTGATATTCTTGTGTAAACATTCTAGTTTACAATCGGCTTTGTGTTCATTGAGACAACAAAGTGGACTCTTCAACCTATTATTTCACTGGATCTAAGAATAACGTAGCACAGAAAAACCGGACTAACCAAGGACGGCGAATAGGCAATACAATACGTAGAGGTTTTTATTTTCCTATGGATTAGCGGTACGATTACGATGCTTGCTCCGAATGGAAGAGGGACCCCTTTCTTTACCCGGAGCAGTGAGCTTAATACCTAAGCCTGTAATTGACGGCTGGAGGGAGCTATCCGACTCTGTTAGGAGCTGGCTAGGAAGTGCCGTACGTGAAATTTCTTTCCTAGGACTATTTTATTTAGGGTAGGGAATTTCTCTATTTGATTGAAGGTCGTTACGGGAATTGAAATGATTAGAACAGAACTGAGCTTGCCAGCCAGTCTGGAAGTGAATGAATTAGAAAGAACGAAGAAGTAAGGAAATGAGACGACTCTTTTTTGAACTATATCATAAAAAGATCTTCCCCTCCACACCAATCACGAGTTTTTCTCCATTCCTCTCGTATATCGTCATAACGCCCTTAATGCTAGGTTTTGAAAAAGACTTTTCATGTCATTCCCATTTAGGTCCGATTCGGATCCCTCCGTTGTTTCCTTTTCCTTCCGCACCTTTTCCTCGAAATGAGAAAGAAGATGGTACACTTGAATTGTATTATTTAAGTGCTTATTGTTTGCCAAAGATCCTACTTCTACAATTGATAGGTCACCGGGTTATTCAAATAAGTCGTGTTTTCCGTGGTTTTCCCATGTTACAACTTCCGTACCAATTCGGTCGATCCGGAATGAATCGGTTAAACATTCTATTAGGGAGCCTGGTCTTGACTCTTCTGTGTGGTATTCATTCTTGTTCGGCTCTTGGAATCACATCCAGCAGTGGTTGGAACAGCTCGCAAAATCCAACCATTTCACCTACTTCATTGCCCCCAACCGTTTCTCGTACCTCTATTGAAACAGAATGGTTTCATGTTCTTTCATCGATTGGTTATTCCTCTCTGTTCGTATCTCTTTTTCCAATTTCGGTCTCGATTAGTTTACAAGATTGAATGCCCAATTTTCCTCCGGACCTTCGATTGTTTTCTAAGAATGTTGAGCCGGGTATGTAAGCCATATATCTGGGAAGAACTTCAAAGAACTTCTCGCAAAAAGACCACTTCGAGCCGATGTCACGCGCTCAGGACACTAGCCCTATCTATGTCAATAGAGACAGACCATAGAGTAGTGCGACAAAAAGGCAGGCACGCCTGAACATTCTTTCAAGTCGGAGGTTGATCCAAGACTACGCATTGCTCTTTTCTTTTGGAAGGGCAGGATCAGATCTGGAAAGGAAGGAAGCCCGATTTCACGGCATCGGAGATCGTCTCCTACCGGACTGTCTTTTTCGGGCTTTCGCGGAGCCCCCCGGCAGCATCAGTGGTGCTACGAGTCGGCCTCAGAAGACAAAGCTCTTAGAGAATTGTGCTCGCTAGCCTTCCACGCCATCGGCTTATCCGGTTCCGCACGGGTGCTTCTAGCACCTTCTCGCGTATATAGAAGTCGACCTTCGAAAAGATGAAAGCATTCAATCTATCGGTTAAGTAATAAATCATCCAGCAGAATTCGATATATGATAACAGGGGAAGACTTCGCTTAGGGTTGCTAAGCTCGCTTCGACGCCTAGATTGAATTTTATTTTTTAGAGGTCTTGTTATGAGTTGAGCAATGTAAGGCTGTACGCCGGGCCATATAAGGAAGCGGATCTCTATCTACAGGGATTCTAGGCTCTTTTACACCCGCTTATAGAAAGTCGCTACTTTCAAACTTAGCCTAGCCCATTTTGTTCTTGGGGTTGTTGTGTTCCTGATTACTACCCTAAGACTTTCTGACATCACAAGGTTGGTTTGAGCGCTTAGGGCCATGGGGCGGGGGCTTTCCGAGAGGGCTTCCTTCGCTAGGAAATAGGACTATTCTACCGCTACTGACTGACTCGACTTAGATCCAGGGAGTGAATTCTCTAGGTTAGGTGACCTCTTTTCTCCTGGTAGACCGGTTGGTGTTCATCAGTCAGTTTGCTTCTTTCTTTGACTGACGTAATTGATTTGCCCTTACTTCCGATTCGGATGGAGATGCGGAATCTTCTTCTTCCTTCTTCACAAAAAAAGAAAGCTCACTCGTCTATTATGGTACGGATAAATCAAAGGTACCGGAGGAAACTCAGTCCAGAGAATGGAATGTCAGTTAGGGAAGACTAGTCAGACGCAGACCAGCACGGGTGGGCGCCACAGCTGTCTTCCTCCATGTGATATCAGGCAAGAGTGGAAAATCCCCTTATTTACTTTACACGATTTCAAAAAGCAAAGCCGGTCGATCGGAATACCTCTCTGTAGCACAAAGCAACCGACAGAGATGTATCGTCGAAGAGGTCGTCGATCGGAGTAGCCTTCCTCTCTTTTTGAGCTTTTAGGCATCCGGTCAGTCAGGGGTTGACATGAGACTGGATTTTTTTGGAATTAATGAATTTCCCGCTTTGGAACTAGATTTCGAACCCCCCTACTTATTTTTATTTTATTTGCTGGATCATCCTTTCTTTCATCCCCGACACCGTCCTTCTAAAGCTAAAGGAGGCACTAAAGCTTTAACTGACCCCTATATACTTAACTTTTCAACTCATAGCTTAAGCTCTCAAACTAGAGCTATTCTCACTAAACCGAATCTGTTCATCGAAGACCGCTAACGGAACTCTTTATTGATTGTGTTTACAGAGCCTTACAACTCTTCCTTTCCTATTCTCGTGCCCTTTCCTAAGGACAAGGTCCTTCACTCTATTACCTTCTATTTGAACTCTGACACTTCTCACTGTGAAACTTGTATTTCAATTCCTCACTCCGGCCTATCCGACGGGAATCGAAAATAGATCACTGCTTCTTTCTCAATCTTGGTCTTTTGTTTGTGTCAACCTGACTCGGAGTCTCGCCGCTCCATGTCCATTAAGCATCCCGCGTCAAGGAGAAAAGTCTTTCCCCGCTCTTTGCTTTCCCTTTTCTAGCTTCAAAAAAAACTTACGAAGTCCTGACCCAGAAAAGCTTTCTTCCCTAGGACTAGAAGGGGAAGGAAAGTACTCGCTTTCAGTTTAAGCAACTAGTTAGCGCGGAGAAGGTTATAGGCTTTTCGCTTCATAAGAATGTGACGGTTTTGAAGAGTGAGACCGGTCGGTCCGCATGGGACCAGACTCATAACTAGAGAGAGTACCCGCTGTCAAATAAAAAATTCTCTCCTAGTCTAACTTCAAGTCATTATTTGACTCAGTGGTAGAACAAACGAAATCTCTTTCTTTACTGGATGTTTTCTCCTACTAAGAGTAGGGTGCCACAGAGTCTTTTTTAGGTGGTACCACTCCCGCTGCCGAATCGGTTTATGTCGCCCCAGGGGGTATAGAATATGATGTTTTCTTCGAATCGGTCGGTGTCCCCTAATAGGATGTTGTCTCCGAGCTAAGACTCGGCTTTCGCCTAGTAAATGAATAGTGGAAATTATATAGTAAATAGGAGGTCTTGGAAAAGGAAGTGTCATATGAATAGAAAAATATCTTAGCCTTAGCCAAGGGGCCAGGGAAAAGACCTTATTAAAGATTCCATGCGAAAGAATTCTCATGAAAGGCCGACGCGACGGACTGCTAGATTAAGGACAGGCTTTTGCTTAGCGAGTGAGTGAACGAGAAAGCAACTCTCCTAACCACTAATATACACCTTTCAGGAACGAAATAAGAATGTCTTTATTATACGTATTTATCTTACGGTAGTAGCAGGAACGTTAACGAAATAAGAATATATAGATTAGACTACGTTGCCTAAGTAAGGAAGCCCCTGTCTTCTCGTTCTAGTCCCTCTGGTCGATTAGCTGAAACCTTCCGAACACACTTCTCCTCTTATTATAATAGTTACATGGAAGACCAACCCAATCTCGGTAAACATAGGAAGAACTAATCCACACTTTGGATAAATGAATACGCATCTCAGAGACGGAAAAGCACTTCTCTCTCTTAGCGCCAGGGGACAGATAACCTTTCTTCTCCTAGGATTGCCAATGTCTTTCTTGAACTTCTTTCAGTAAATCAATTACCTTCACCCAAGGAATCAACCTCTCAAAGCAAAGGGTAGGCCAGTGAGGTAAGGCTCTTCTTCCTCTTTTGCTTTTTAGGTCTTTCTCTTGAACACCTACTCCTATTACATATTAATATATTCAAACTTTATTGGTGTGAGCCTCGCTATTCCCGATCACTCGATTGGAGATTCTCAAGACTATCGAACTGAACTCGAGACCAATAACTCTAAAAGTGAAAGTTTCTCTTGACCTGAAGCTGTTAGCTGTCCCGACAGTAGGTAGGATAGAGAGTTCCGCTACCTCGAACTAGGAAGAAAAGGGATGTTTCCGGGGAGAGAGAATGGGCATGGAATAGGGCCCAGTACTTTCTATAAGTAATTTCATCGGCTTGAACCTACTTGAGAATGAAGTTTCGTTCTTTCCTAAAAATACAATAATAGAAGGAAGGGGATGCCCCTTCTGGGGACGAAAGCGCACTTGATGTTTCAAGAGTCTCAGTCGAAGTCCTTCTCCCTATTACCCGCCGGGTAAATAATATGTCAGCAGGAATCGGAAAGCACTCCTTTCTCCATTCTCGGGACATTGACCGCGCAATCAATTCCATAATCTATTTATATACGCTATTTCATATAAGCAGTTGCATGGATAAAGAAAGCACCTTTCAAAGAAGGTGAGGCCATGGAATAGATCTCTACCTGGCTTGCTCACACAAAGAGTAAAAAAGTACTTGTCTTTCCCCTTGCTCTAGCTTGCTGTCAATAAAATCCCTCCGTGAGCCTGCAACATTCCAAGATGAATTAGGGCAAGAGTCAGCCTTCTTTTTTTTTTTTCAGAGTCAAGTAGACTACCTTTTCTCTGTTGAGCTAGAAGCTGCTAGGAGCTAGGGAGGAGAGAGGAAGGCTTACTCGACTTCATTCAAGGAGAGGGAGGGGGGAGTTTCCACTAAAGGAGAGAGAAAGTTCTTTTATCAAATAGTCCCGCTTCCTTGCTTCGAGGAGCATAATGCATAGTATAAGAAGGGACATAGAAGGAGCTGCTAGTAGTAGGATGCACAGAGGGACTTTAGTCTCATATTCATGCCCAGAGTCCTACTGGTGGTTCAGAAAGTGAATCAGATTCATCCTATAATAAGTAAGAAGATGGTACGAAAGGGATTGATTGGGATTCATCGACATCTGAGATTCATTTTGAAACCAATGGCAGATCGTACTGGCTTTCGGTGCTTGCCATTTTACGAGTCAAATCCCAAATTGGCTGTCGAAGCTCAAGAAGTTGGAGGTACTTGACCTCTCTTATAATCAGATCACGGGCTTGATCCCAGGTTGGTTCGTTAATTGAGGGCTGCCGATTGCGCCTGCAGCGAGAAGAACTTCACCCCTTTCCCTCACCATGGAGTGGTGATAATGCCCTAATTCATCTCTGTAAACTACTCCTACCCCTAGAACGTATTTACTTTAGATAATGAATTGGGATTATGGTTTCTAATTGGTCCAGAATAGGCCCTCCATCCGCCTATTATCTGACTACCCTTTGTTTAACTCAACAACAGAAACAGCGTTGCCTTACTTGGCTAGAAGTACAAGAAGGTGCGTAGCTTGTTAGGAATTAGCTGGCTTAGAGATGAGTCCTTCATGATGCCCGTACTTTAAGCTGCTTCATCGACTTCCGAGATTGGATTGCCTGAGACGTCTGACTTTTAGACTTTGAGATCTATCTTTCCTTTATGTAGTAAGGACTGGAATAAGGAACAACATAAGTCTGAGTCTCTGTCTCACAAGTCTTAGTGAACATCGGGAGAGAGAACATCTTAAGTGCATGATTGAGGGACTAATCTATTGAAATAGCCGGATCCTACGCCCGATTAAGAGAGAGCTTACCCTTCTCTAGGACAACCCTGATGTAACCCATTGACCGTCTATATGCCATCTTAGCCCTCTCGTTGACCTCCTGATTCTGTTGAGGTTCTTTTGAGTTCCGAGGCTTAACGATTTAGAAGATAGGTTTCGGTGAGAATGGGATTCTCGGAGCGTAAGGATAGGAGAGTAACTCGACAAAAAGGTTACTCTGTCCTGCCCCTAGACTGCTCCTTTGTCAGCTAGGAATCACCATGGCAAAGGAAGGGCGCAATGTCAATTGGACAGTCAGCGGGTTCGGTATCGCTTATTCCGGTTCCAGTTATAAGAGCCAGCTCGAGTGCCTCCTTTCTATTGTCATTTTTCATCCTTGCTTGGATTACTCTTGCCTGAAGGACAGCGTAGAACTCTTTTTCATAAGTAGAATCTTTCTGTTTTGACTCACTCAGTTTCTCGCTGTAAACAGCAATGGGATGACCCTCTTGACTCAACACGCCCCCTATGCCTACCCCAGAGGCATCACAAGCAACCTCAAAGACCAAAAAAGTCAGGATGCCCCAAATCGGCTCTTGGAGAAGCCCGGATGAATAGCTAATGGTTTCATCATCCTATGATCACATTCCTATGGAGAATGGACTGCTATCACTCGTCTGCGAACGGATACGATACAAGGGCTACAGGGTTTGCAAAGTCAACTTACTTACTATAGCTATAGAAATCTCATACACCAGCACCTGGCTTACTTGCTAGCTTCCTTTATCCTTGCTTGCACGGGATTAGCTTACCTCTTTTCCTTTCTCGCGCTCTCTTCTGCTTACTGAGAATTCCTTTCTTAGGGTAGGACCTGGGATTCATTGCTTAGCTGGTTCTCACCGGCTGGAAGGGTATACTTTGAAAGTAAACTTCCCAACTCTTGCATCTGGCACTTACGAGATTCTATCCTGACTTTATCACGCTACCCCTTCTCTTCCGTACTTTCTGCTTTCCCTGACCCTTTTTCTTCTTCTTCCTAACCTAGTCTACCTACTCTAGAACCAGACTGACAGGCTAGCTTCTGTAAAATGCTTTCCGCCTCTTTGTCTAGTTGGTCCCGCGAATTCATCCGCGTGAATGAGCTCGGTTCCTCCGATTCGAGATTCTTCCTTCTTTACCTTCAATTACATCGGAAAATGACTTGTAAACTTTATTATGACCGTCCTTCGTTGGTTGACCGCGGCGA